TTCTATTTGCACATATAGGACAAATGGTCTCAGTACCATTTTTTTGTTATGACTTCCTTTTTTTTTGTCTTGCTTTCCCAAAACTATTTGATGTATTCATCATACTATTCCGTTGGTCGGCAATTTGGGATCACTACTATCACTACTATAGTAATAGTAGGTATAAAGTAATAGTAGGTATAAGAATCATTTATGATACAAGTGGTAATCATACATATATTATATTAACAATTTGTTATCGATTTGGTATTTTCTGAACGGAGCCTGGATACTTTATTTTATCAGTCCAAGTAAACCATAAATTCTTCTAAATTGATAATATTGATCCCCAATATAAAATAAATTGATCTAATTGCACTTCACGCTCCGAATGATTGATTGATGCCTCACTCAATACAATATCTCTTGGGCGAAACAGAGGATATCTCGATCAGGGGAGAGAACGGGTAAATCCCATATGACCCAATATGTCTGACAAGTCGCACTATATGTCAACCCAAACCGCATCTTCCTCTCCAGGACTCCGAAAAGGTACTTTTGGAACACCAATGGGCATTAAATTAAAGAAAAAAATTTAGTACTATACTTCACTTTAATATGGAAACGTAACAATCAATGGTTTATTGTCTTCATCCCTTTTTTCTCTTTATTCTATTTGATACATAGATTGGAAAGTTTATAGAGTAAGACAGAATGAATAAAGAAAAAATTTGAACGAAGAAATCGATCGTTCGAATGATAAACAAGTATCTATCCATTCGTTCCCCAAAAATGGGACCAATCCTCCCATTGCGTATTGGTACTTATCGGGTATAGAATAGATCTGCTTCTCTTTGTTCTTACGAACAAAATTGTTCCGTTATTTTCACGTTATTTTCAATGGAATGGAATAAATATTAATCCTTTCCGATACGGAATCTACTGAAAAGGTTAGGTACATGGTTAGTATATATATATAGTCTTTTCCAATGCGATAAAATAAAGTGGCATAGTGTCTATTTTTCTTTGATAAAGAGGTATTTCCATGGGTTTACCTTGGTATCGTGTTCATACTGTCGTATTGAATGATCCCGGTCGATTGCTTTCTGTTCATATAATGCATACAGCTCTAGTTTCTGGTTGGGCTGGTTCGATGGCTTTATATGAATTAGCGGTTTTTGATCCCTCTGATCCCGTTCTTGATCCGATGTGGAGACAAGGTATGTTCGTTATACCCTTCATGACTCGTTTAGGAATAACCAATTCGTGGGGCGGTTGGAGTATTTCAGGAGGAACTATAACAAATCCGGGTATTTGGAGTTATGAAGGTGTGGCAGGGGCACACATAGTGTTTTCCGGTTTGTGCTTCTTGGCAGCTATCTGGCATTGGGTATATTGGGACCTAGAAATATTCTGTGATGAACGTACGGGAAAACCTTCTTTGGATTTGCCCAAGATCTTTGGAATTCATTTATTTCTCTCAGGGGTAGCTTGCTTTGGCTTTGGCGCATTTCATGTAACAGGTTTGTATGGTCCTGGAATATGGGTGTCCGATCCTTATGGACTAACTGGAAAAGTACAATCTGTAAATCCAGCGTGGGGCGCGGAAGGTTTTGATCCTTTTGTTCCGGGAGGAATAGCCTCTCATCATATTGCAGCGGGTACATTGGGCATATTAGCAGGCCTATTCCATCTTAGTGTTCGTCCGCCTCAACGTCTATACAAAGGATTACGTATGGGCAATATTGAAACTGTACTTTCCAGTAGTATCGCTGCTGTTTTTTTTGCAGCTTTTGTTGTTGCTGGAACTATGTGGTATGGTTCAGCAACTACCCCAATCGAATTATTTGGTCCTACTCGTTATCAGTGGGATCAGGGATACTTTCAGCAAGAAATATATCGAAGAGTTAGTGCCGGGCTAGCCGAAAATCTTAGTTTATCGGAAGCTTGGTCTAAAATTCCCGAAAAATTAGCTTTTTATGATTATATTGGTAATAATCCGGCAAAGGGGGGATTATTCAGAGCAGGCTCAATGGACAATGGGGATGGAATTGCTGTTGGATGGTTAGGACACCCCGTCTTTAGAGATAAAGAAGGGCGCGAGCTTTTTGTACGTCGTATGCCTACTTTTTTTGAAACATTTCCGGTAGTTTTGGTAGATGAAGACGGAATTGTGAGAGCTGATGTTCCTTTTAGAAGGGCAGAATCAAAGTATAGTGTTGAACAAGTAGGTGTTACTGTTGAGTTCTATGGTGGCGAACTTAATGGAGTAAGTTATTCTGATCCTGCTACTGTGAAAAAATATGCTAGACGTGCCCAATTAGGTGAAATTTTTGAATTAGATCGGGCTACTTTGAAATCCGATGGTGTTTTTCGTAGCAGTCCAAGGGGTTGGTTCACTTTTGGGCATGCTACGTTTGCTTTGCTCTTCTTTTTCGGACACATTTGGCATGGCGCTAGAACCTTGTTCAGAGATGTTTTTGCTGGTATTGATCCAGATTTGGATGCTCAAGTGGAATTTGGAGCATTCCAAAAACTTGGAGATCCAACTACAAGGAGACAAGTAGTCTGATACGACATTGTTGTGGTATCTTTCGCCTCTATTTTTTTTTTATTTGACATTGGGTATCAGAGAAATCTTGACTTGAATCACCTTTCTTTGACTTTTTTTCTTTCTTTATATGATATGATAAATGATCCCAAATGAATAGGTGTGGAAGCTATAATTGTAAACCACGATCGAATCCATGGAAGCATTGGTTTATACATTCCTTTTAGTCTCGACTTTAGGGATAATTTTTTTCGCTATCTTTTTTCGAGAACCACCTAAGGTTCCGACTAAAAAAATGAAATAACCTTTCGAAATAATTTAATTGAAGTAATGAGCCTCCCATATTGGGAGGCTCATTACTTCAACTAGTCCCCGTGTTCTTCGAATGGATCTCTTAGTTGTTGAGAGGGTTGCCCAAAAGCGGTATATAAGGCGTACCCAGTAAAGCTTACAAGTAAACCGGATATGGAGATGGCGACTAGGGTTGCTGTTTCCATTTTTAGATAATTTCAAGATCACAATGGATCTACGATAAGATCGTTTATTTACAACTACAACGGAATAGTATACAAAGTCAACAGATCTCAACCAATCATTAAATAGGATTTATGGCTACACAAACCGTTGAGGATAGTTCTAGATCTGGGCCAAGACGAACTACTGTAGGGGATTTATTGAAACCATTGAATTCGGAATATGGTAAAGTAGCTCCGGGATGGGGGACTACACCACTTATGGGGGTCGCAATGGCTCTATTTGCGATATTCCTATCTATTATTTTGGAAATTTATAATTCTTCCGTTTTACTGGATGGAATTTCAATGAGTTAGGTTTATAAGAACTATGAAGTCCTAGTCTTTCAATCAAAGAAAAAATTACTTTAGACTTGGATTTCTAGACCATTCTATTCTGGTAGTTCGACCGTGGAATTTTTTTGTTTCGGTATTTCCGGAATATGAGTGTGTGACTTGTTATAATTGATCCTATTGATAATACATAGAATGGACCTGTTATCTCTATCAAGATGATTCTACCTCGTCGGATATTTATTCTAGTATCTGGAGCACGGAATATATAGAATAGATCAAGAAAAGAAATATTTGAACTATGATTCATACCTACTATTTATTCAGACCTCGCAACCGGACTCAAAAAAAATTCAAATAGGTATTTCCTAAATCAAACGAATTTTATTCCTTCAGATTTATTTTGACCGAAGGATAACTCTTTCTCTAGATTTTGTTGAGTCATTACATCCATTCATTCAATAAGTGATCATCAAAGGTTCTTACTCAGAGAACCTTTGAGTTTAGCTTGAGGCTAAATCATCGTGGTTCTAGTATGAATCTGAGGTTTCAATTGATTCATAGGGTCTCAACAAGAGAATTCCTATCAATAGTAAAACAAGAGTAAATCCGCAGTACGCACAAAAAAAAAAACAATAAATCAAATAACAAATAAAAAATAGGGAAGAGAAGATTCAAGAGGCCTGTAACGATCAACATAAAGAAAGACAGATGAGCCAACTTGATATTTTTTGGCATTATCATCACAAAGAAGAGATTCCGGATTTTTGTTACTTCGTATCTTCGAGGCAAATCGAATCAAGTGGTTAATGAAGTTTTTCATTTTCTATTATATATCCGTTGAAATCAGTATTTGTGTGTTTCCGCTTGAGCCGTACGAGATGAAATTCTCATATACGGTTCTCAGAGGGGGAGTTCCATTGGGTTACCTATCTCAATAAAGTATACGATTGGTTTGAGGAACGTCTTGAGATTCAGGCGATTGCAGATGATATAACTAGTAAATATGTTCCTCCTCATGTCAACATATTTTATTGTTTAGGGGGGATCACACTTACTTGTTTTCTAGTACAAGTAGCTACGGGTTTTGCTATGACTTTTTACTATCGTCCAACCGTTACAGAGGCTTTTTCCTCTGTTCAATACATCATGACTGAGGCCAACTTTGGTTGGTTAATCCGATCAGTTCATCGATGGTCAGCAAGTATGATGGTTCTCATGATGATCCTGCACGTATTTCGTGTGTATCTCACAGGTGGATTTAAAAAACCTCGCGAATTAACTTGGGTTACGGGTGTGGTTTTGGCTGTATTGACTGCATCTTTTGGTGTAACTGGTTATTCCTTACCTCGGGACCAAATTGGTTATTGGGCAGTAAAAATCGTGACAGGCGTACCTGAAGCTATTCCTGTAATAGGATCGCCTTTAGTAGAGTTATTACGTGGAAGTGCTAGTGTGGGCCAATCCACTTTAACTCGTTTTTATAGTTTACACACTTTTGTATTGCCTCTCCTTACTGCCGTATTTATGTTAATGCACTTTCCAATGATACGTAAGCAAGGTATTTCCGGTCCTTTATAGAGAAGACATATCATAGATATTTGTAATTGATCATATATCGGGGAGGACAATAGTATTTCATTGCTACAAATATGGATTATTGA